ACACGTAATGGATCTTGAAGTACTATTTCTGCATCTGCCTGACCAAACCCACCTACATTAGGATTACTTGTTAATGGTTGATCAAGTTTGATAGATTGGCCCTCTGAAACACGAAGTTCTGGTCCTGGAGGGATAATATCAACCACTTCACGCCCATTCGATGCATCCGTTATGGTTATTTCGTATCCCCCTTTTTCTTTTCGTATGATTTTGCTTACTATACCCGAAGCTGTGGCATTATAAACCGTATTGTTACTTTTGTTCCCGTCGGGATAAATCTGACCCCTCCCCCTGTTCCCACCTACGTATATTGGATATTTTAAGAAGTGAGCATCTTTATTGGTCGCAGGGTTCGGGGAAAGAATAGGAAAAGTGATTTCACTATATTTCTGACCAGGAACTGGCCCTATCACAAGAATATTTTTTTTAGTGGGTCGGTAGGTCTGAAAAGACAGCTTGCCTATCTTTTCTTTCATCTCGGGCGAAATGCGGTCGGAGGGGGCTAATTCAAACCCCTCTGGTAAAATAAGAACGGCCCCCACATTCAAAGACCCCTTTTTACCATTAGCAAGAACTTGTTTCAGTTGCATATCATGCGGAATTCTAACAACTGCTTCAAATACAGTATCAGGGAGTACCGCTTGTGGAACCTCAATATCGACGGGCTTATTAGCTAAATGACAATTGGCGCATACAATACGACCAGTTGCCTCTCGTGGATTTTCAAAACCCTGCTGCGCAAAAACGGGATATGCATTTGAAATCGATGCCCGAGTTATTATATATATCATGAGGGATACGGAAATGAATCGAGTAATCTCTCCCTTTAACGAAGAAAAGGTATTTCTAATTTGCATGGTCCAATCGTTGATCCCGAAAATTTCTACAATAAAATTAGGTAGGTCACTAATATAGTTCCCTATCCGCGATTCTGCTATTTACTGAAATAATTTTACTGGAATATAGGATTCCTGGAATCTGAGAGGGATCCTCTGGATGGGTAGAAAAAGTCAGGTAAGTACGGTTTTGAATGCTTTGCTTATGTACAAAATCAGAAATATTCGACTTGGATCATGGAATCGCTTTTCACTCAGTCATTGAATGATAAATCACTACAAGTGACGGAGATACACGATTTAAATAAGAAAAAAGCCAATATTTAAAAAACGTATCTAGAATGACTGGAAAAGTGGAAACAAGAACAGATAGAATAATATCATTATGAGCAAATCCAAAATCGTTGTAGGCATAGCCAATCAGTAGTTCCCAACCGCGGGGCGAATGGAATCCGATACATAAATCAGTTACGAAAAGAATCGAAAAGGCTTTTATTGTGTCGCTTAAATTATATAGGAATTCTTGAACCCAAGAGTTAAGAATAAAAAGTTCTTCATTACACAGAATCGAATAACCACTTAGAATAACAAAGCAGATTGTATTTGTCGAGAAGTGAAAAATCGTATGGATATGATCCTCATCGTGCATCTTGATTAATTGGACTCTTTCTTTCTGGAGCCCTATACGAAGCTTTTCTAGATGTCTTTCCGGAAATTCCTTTATCATTTCGTCCAAGAGGAATAATTCCTCTAATTCTATGAATTTTTCTAGAATAGCCTTTTCCTGAATATCGTTCAAAAAGGTTTCGGGTTGACTAGTATTCCACCAATTAGTAACCCAGGATTCCAGATTTTTATTAAATGAGAGAGGGATCCACCAGGGCAAAAATACTACAAATACTATAGATAAAAGATATCTAAGGGGAATGGATGCGCTCTTTTTTGTCATTTTTTCATCTGTGAATTGTTAATGAACCCACCTCATTCGTTGATTCTATGCGATCTAATATTTCTATCAAGCATGAGTTCTATTACAAGGTATTGCGCCTATAAATCGAGTCTCTTTTTTTTAGTTGTGATTCGGTGGTTAGTCCTTGAACCTAGTGTAGGAAAACTACAGAAATCGAAGAAGAATCCACTTAGAATTCTTCATTCGAATTTGAATTTGAATCAAGAAATAATAAAAAACAATATTGTTTCCAGATATCCCAATTGATCAAATATTCGAAGCGATTCCCCCTTTCGACGAATGCCCGAAAGATTCAAATTAAAATAATGAATATTATTCGCATTTCGAAATGAAAGAACTTTTTTTCTATTAAAAATGAAACTCTCAAATATTTTGAAAAAATGAAAAAAAAAAAAAAGGATTCTTGGGGGTTTCCGCCTGCTGAGAAAGCGTTTATTCTTCAGTTCATTTTTCAAAACCCTTCAATTGGTACACGCAAGAAATAGGCCAATTCCGCAGCCTTTTGCTCAATTTCTCGTGGGGTCAAATTCTCATCAGTACGATTCAAGGGAATAGCCCCCAAGTCTCTGCTTTCTATATAAAGGACACGACGAGCATAAATACTCTCTTTAACTTCTATTCTGATGGACTGAATATCTTTCATAAGGAATCGGAGAAAGATGCGGCGATTTTTTCCAGGAAATCCCCAACGAAAAATACACACTATTCCCTCTTTTGTATCAAATCGATCATAACCGCTACCTACATTCCATGTAATTGTGCACCACAAATAGGAACTAATAAAGAGACCCGCGATCCCGTAGAAAGACATCACGATCCCTTGTGGAAAAAAATTTATTTGCTGAGACGGAAATAAAGATAGCAAATTCCTATCAAGATAACTAGAAATTCCAACCACTAAGAATCCTAATGAACCTAAAAAAAGGATAAGGGCCCAGCAGAAATTGCTTGTTTTGCGAGAGCCTGCTATAAACTCTATCCATATATATTCTGATCGCCAACTCATACATACTAGCTCCAGTTGCATTTTATTGGAATTGGGGAAATAACCAAAAGAAAATCTATTTTAGTTTACTTTTTGTGTTTCCGAAGTAACTCTCATCAACTAGTACTATTTTCATATGAACTCTTAGCAGTAAGTCATCGAATTGCTTAGATCTAATAAAATCAGAGCATCCCCTTCATATGAGTCCCTATAGATCGGTACATACATATAGATACATTGACTTTCATTGCAGACATGAGTTCGGATCACAGCCTATTGTTGAAAATAGATAGGTGAAAATAGATAGAATTAATTTACCTATATATCATGTTTACACATGCATAAGAGCTCTTTCGTTTATGCTCGGAGAAAGCCACCTCTTAGTCTTATACACTATTCTACTAAATGGATATCCATCATCGCTAAGTTTTGAAAAAAAAAAAAACTAGATGAGAGTTGACCTTGATCCGATCGGATTTAAAAAATCTTATTTTTTTCAAGATAAAGAAATAAAGAAGCCATTGCCATTGCCGGAAATACTAGGCCCACTAAAGGCACAAAAATAGAGGGAAAGCTGTTGAGAATTGTCATAGAAAGGGTACCTCGATTTAATATTTGTACCTGTTATTGGTATAAAGATATCCTATAATAATTTGAATTCATATTCTAATTATTATCATATTCTAATTCGTATAGAAATGTATATTAAGTATACTTATAGAATTGTATATAAGTATACTAAGTATACTAAATGAGTATATATACTAAGCGCAAGGAATGTAGAACTAAATAAACGGACCTATTCATCTTTCTACATGAAATATATGTATGATAACCCATTTTCGTTATTATTATTACTTATTTTTCTTCTTCTGTTGTTCTTAGCTAAAGAATTTCTTACAAATTCCCGAAGGATTCGTTAGAATCCGATCCAACAGCAGGGATTCCTAGGAAAATGGTCCTTATTAGGAGATATAGAAAGATGCAAGATTTTCTATTTTCTCCATTTGAATGATATATACATACGTAAGAGGGGAACAAGAAATTCTTTTATTTGCCCTGCCCCCCAATGAATTCTAAGGAAGAATGCTTTTTTTATGTTGTTTTGTTGAGAGAGGTTTACTGATTACTAATCCGTCATATCGGTAAAAAAAAAAAGAATTATCCGCATGCTTATTTGTACAATGAAATCTTATGTCACCAAAGAAAAATCCATTCTTCGGATTTTGTTTTATTTTTATTCGGATAAACTAACTAACTAATTGTTCGCCACAAAAAAAAATTTCACTTAAGAACTCTACTGAAGTTAATTTTGATTCAAAGGAAAAAAGGCGTGGAACTGAAATAACTCGCTCAGAACACCTTTTAAAGGATTACGTGGTACGATTGGATCGAATAAGCCCTTATGGAATAAATATTCAGCCGCTTGGGAACCTTCAGGTACTGTCTTATTCAATGTTTGTTCAATTACTCGTTTACCCGCAAATGCAATATAGGCATTAGGTTCAGCAATAATGATATCCCCCAACATACCAAAACTAGCTGTCACTCCACCAGTAGTAGGAGATGTAAGAATTGATACATAGAATAACTTTTTATTTAATTGATAATCATATAAAGCAGAAGATATTTTAGCCATTTGCATCAAGCTCAAACTTCCTTCTTGCATGCGTGCTCCCCCGGAAGCACACACTAGAAGAAGAGGTAAAATTTTATTGGCAGCATACTCGATCAAACGGGTGATTTTCTCGCCTACTACGGATCCCATACTACCCCCCATAAACTGAAAATCCATAACCCCAATTGCGATGGGAATCCCGTTTAGTTGCCCTGTACCTGTTTGAACAGCCTCCGTTAATCCTGTCTTTGTTTGATAAGAATCAATACGATTTTTATAAGGTTCCTCTTCTGAATTAAATTCAATGGGATCTATAGAGACCATGTCGTCATCCATCGGATCCCAAGTACCTGGATCAACCGAAAGTTCGATTCTATCTGAGCTACTCATTTTCAAATGAAATCCACATTGTTCACAAATATACATTTTTGACTTAAGAAATTTCTTATAATTTAATCCATAACAATTTTCGCATTGAACCCATAAATGCCTGTATTTTTGAGTTACATCGAGATCATCAGAACTTTCGCTTATAGTTAAATCACTACCATTCGTGCTACTTTGTATATTGGAACTCTCGCTTTCACTACT